CAAGTACCGGCCCATTCACCACCTGTGGCAGGGTAAGTCAAACCAACCACCTACGAGAACTGAAAGAGACTCTACAGATCCCAAAGATTAGAATACGGGGGACGATTTTCTAGTATGAAGCTTTTTGGTAGTAGTCAGATAGTTGATCCAAGATTTAATAGAAGAAGGATAGGTGGTCTTTCCAAGGAAACTCAAAAAGAGTTGGCATGCTTCTTTGACATCTTTCAAGCTCGATCCGTCACCTATAATACGCCAGCTCTTGATGTGCGTATGATGAGACTTTCAGATTCGACCTTGAAAGCTTCGGCTTTAAGGAAGATGGGACCGAGATCGCTGGGCGTTCAGTGTTCTTGTAAGAGAGGGTGTTTTTTCAATATGATAGTGGCTTTACTTATTTTGCTTAGAGAAGAACGCTATTAATAAGAAGATAAAGGACAAAGCGCTGGTCACGTTACAGCTACTGTGTTGACTGTTACTATACTACGAGAATTTATTTTCATTAAGCTTCCACAATCGATTCGTGAGCCTTTACTTAGTAGGGCGATTTGATAACAGAGGATTTCCTTGACTCATTATTCTAACGGTATAGAAGGGGATCCTCGGTGTCAAACAGACGAACAGTTCGTCGGTCGGGCTTACTTATTCTGTAGGCGGGTTGCCTCTTCTTAGTAGACCCTTTTTGAATCTAATCCCCTTATGTTTAGTAAAGGAAAGACGAATAGCTTCAAAGCTTCCTTGGGGTGATAACAGAAGAGAATCTTGGCTACTCACCGCCTAGCTTCCCTTCTTCCTAATGGACTACGAGGACCCTAGGACTGAGGACTCTTAGAAAGAAGGATTACCGTCTTGCGTACCGTACTGGCTTGCCCTTCTTAAGAACAGACTGGCTGACTTCCTGGCTTTTTTTATTCAAAGAAGGCAAAGAAGGAGAGGAAAGCACAGACACAGACGGGAAGGGCCCTAACGAAATGGAGTACTTGCGCCCACTCTCGACCTGCCAGCCTACTTTCTTAAACGAAGGAAGGACGGGGCAGGCATACTCTTCGACAGACAGAAGGATTACCACTGACTTGCCTGGAAAGGCATACTCTTAGAAGGAAGGGGCAGAATTTTAGTTATCCAGACGGCTGCTTCCTTCCTTACTTCCTTTTCTGCCTTACTAATGGAAGCGCAGGACCGACTCTTAGTAGAAAGCATGGCGCCCTTGTCCTCTAACAAGCAGAAAGAGGAAAGATGGGGTACCTTTCTTGTAGACTCAAAACACTCGCTTAGACAGCTAAGTTTGTATTGCCGAGGGCCTTGAATCACAATATGGATTGGTGTTCCGATTCGAATCTCACTGTTTAGGCCTCGGAGACAGGATGCTTGGGGTCTTTTTTCCTACACGCACGCTCCTTGCAAGATCATCATAAAGAATGAAACCTTGTGCCATTATCACCAAAAGGAAAGACTTTATGTATTCATCGTTCCTACTCCCCCCTGCGCCTTTTGGTGAACCGGAAAGCCGTTGTTGTCCCTCTCCTCTGGTAAGGTAGTGAAACAAAAGAACGCATTGCCCTCAATAACGAGGGTTCCAAACCCCCTTGAAGAGAGAGGGCAATCGTCAATCTCCAGCCCAAAACTGACCCGTACAAAACCATGTGATCTGTCCCCGTTTACGTACCCCACTGGCTTCTTAGTACCCTGCCTACTCGTCTTCGTCTTTAACTGGCTTAAAAGTACCCAGCTACATGATGGAACTCCCCTCGGCCAATCGTAACTCGCCAGCTTAGGAAAAAGATGTTTGTTTGGCATCTATGCCCCTATCTCTTGATTGATCTGATCAGACGCTTGCTTTTTCTCAGTCAAGATAGTACCCTGTACAGCTCTGTAAGTACAGTCACAAGTAAAGCTCTTACAGCAAACAGCAATAGCTACAAGTACAGCTCGCTCTGTAAGTCTACTAGCACCAGTACAGTAAGTCAGATGTTAATCTTTATTAGATAACCTTAAAGAACCGGTACAAACAAGAAAGACACGCGAGTAATATGATTATCAAGATCTTGATTCTACTTCTTGAATCTTGGAATCTTTGATCTTGATGGAATGCGCGCTGATAGGATGAGATGGGAGGGTCTCGTGGATCACACGTGGAGATGAGAGCCTCATCCAACGTTGGGGAGACATCCACACGAGACGAGTTTAGGCTTGTGGAGGTGGGTCTTTCCCTAAGGTGACGAGTTCCCTATCTAGTCCCTGTGAGTTGAGCGTCTCTTTCATGTTCCTAGACTGCCTGGTTACCAATGTGTGGGGAATCCCTAAATCTTTTGTTGGGTATACCTCTGGGGGCGTTGGGGAACTTATCCAGAATGACCGATTCTTTTAGGAGGTATAAATTCTTGGGGAAGCGGGACGCTTATATCCGTTGCTCTCCTTCGGCCCCTTTTCTTTTTTTACATTTTAAACCTATTTTTTTTTTTGAAATTATCTTAATATTTTTTGAGAAACATTTTTGAAATAAGAAAGTACGTCATCCGCGTTATAACAGCAAGCTAAATAGACTTTAATTCATAAACTTTCTCTTCAAAAGCCTTGCAACAATTGTTTGTTTGTAAATCTAGGAATTCATTGAATTTCTTTATTTTTTAATCGATCAACGGAAAGATTCCCACTGGGCTAATTGAGACAAGGACTCCTAAAACTATGGCAGGGCTTGCTAATTCCTCGAATGAGTTCCAGGCTTGTTGACTCGAGTTTCACTTTTAAAAAATTGATGAGGGGCAGAATCGTCAAAGAGTGGGTACGAGCCCGATGTCAATCCATTATCGCCACTGAATCACTGACTCGTACTTCACCAGCATGAATTCGCATACGTCCTTCCCTTTCGTAAGAATAGGTGAGAGACTAGCTTGTACAGCTTGTCCGAGTCAGTAGCTTTAGTAGTAAGTAGCTCTCTTGTCTTTAGTCAAGTAAGCCCTAAGTAGGCGAGTCGGAAAGGCAGCAAGTAAGGACTAGTTGTTTTCACGATCTCAATTCGACGTTGGAGTTGTTTCCGATCGATAGCTTGACCCTCTTTCGGCTTTATTCAATCGGGAGAAAAGAAATCCTGTTGTTAGCCGATCAAGAAAGAGTGATTCAAAAACTAGCTAGAGTGAGTTGAGTCCCGTTACGAGCCCTTACTCGTAGCGTAGTTTTGGAGTGGAGGGAGCCCCATACATCTCGGATGAGATTTTCAGCAAAGGTGACGTTTGGTTCTGTTTCAGTAGTGGGGGTTGCTTCGGCGCCCCATTATTGGTAAGGCGTTGACTTTACTAGAGGAGGCGTTTAGCTCGACTGAGATTTCGAGAGGAAAGTGATGACGCCTGGCTCATCTTTCATTATCAAAAGGAACTCCACTTTAATCAATCGTTTAGGTTGCTCTTGCTCCTATTAGGAGAGGAAAGCGGCTCTTAAGGAAGTTAAAGTCCCACTCTCGCTCAGGAAGAAGCCAATCCCGAAATCCGCTTATGGCAAGAAAGCTCAACTTCCCGATTGGACTATCGAAGGCGTGCGCTCCTCTCATCCTTCCTTAACCCCATCTCCATCAATCAATCGGAAGAGGAAGGGGACTGGGCTCGACACCAAAAGCACGTTGGCTAGGTTGAATTCTGGGTCTGAAGCCCTTTTAAGTTTAAGTAAGGGCAACAAAGAAAAGAAGGCCGAAAACAAGCAACTCTCCTTATCATGAAACAACTCGCCTCTCGTCTCGCTCGCTAGGATCCAACAACGACTACTGTACTTACTAAAAACCCGGTTACAGGAATAGGATGAAATCCAGACAACGAAAGAAATTTATCTCCACCTTTTTTTGGTTGGTTGGCTCTCACTGACTTCTTTGGCGACCTACTGCCAGACGGAGACCGGATTGATTGACCTTGACCAGGGTGAAAGCAAGCACTTTGGGACTTGGGTTTAGAAAGCCTTCTCGAACAGTAAGAATTCTATACTAGCCAGATCAAGGCCTTTCCTCGAAGGAAAAGCTAAGCTGTTCGTGATTACGCTAAGTAGACGTCCAAAGAGAGCACAACCAGGCTAGGCTGTTAATTAAAAAAGGTGATAGCCCCAGGCAGGCAAAGCAGTATCGAGCCTAGGGGGAGGCACCGCTTCCTTTATAGATAGATAGTAGCTGACCGAATGACCGAGCTTATTCGTAGTTCAGGCAGTGGCAGGCAGGTAACCGACTAAAGACAGCAGTCCCAGTACGAGCAACGAAAGCCGGCAGTTTCCCAGCTTACCTTACTACCAGCAGGGGATATAGAATTCGGGTGCTGTAGCCTCGGGTAGCGGGTCTAGGTTTGATGCTCTGGCTTCTGAGCTGGCACAAGATGAGAGGGCCCAGCCAGCTGGCGCGTCACTCCATGCTACCCTGGGTCAGGTGAGGGATAAGAACAACAGACAGGCCCATGTGACCAAGGACAAATCTGTGACACCTGTGCCTCATGCTCTGGGAAAGGGTAAATAATTAGCTGGCACCCAACAGGGAGTGTCTAGGGGTGGTAAGGTGCGTGCTGAGCCGTCCATCTCTAAACCCTATATGGCAGGAAACCACAAGGATATCTGTAACATGGAGATGGAGGTATCTACTGTCTCGGCACCTGTGAATAGCCTCGGTACTCTACAGACTTTTAACATTAGCGTACAGGCACCCGGTTGGTTAATACTGTATCTATCTAGTGTGAATTCTAAAGGATCCCTCCTGGGCTGCTCGGATTCTTCCCACTCTCCTCTTCCTTCGGAGAATCTCAACACACCTTCACCCGTCACCTCTACCATTCCTCCCAACCAGATCGACCATGGAGGATTCGTCAGTAACTCCCGCAGAGACCCCGGGCCTTCCTTGGTACGGAGTCAACACCTCCAGTTGAATGCTCTATACATCCTTGCTACAGAGGAGATCTGCCAACCGGAGCTAATAGTGGTGGATCAGAGAATCAACACTGTGAAGTGCTTGGTGGAGACTCGGGAAATGTTGGGGGACCAACCTATCTACGAGATCGCGATAATGCAAGATCTGTTGGAGAGGATGACCGCCTTGACGATGAGTCAAGGATGTCTGAATGATGGGTGTTCTTCATCCAAGAATAAGAAACCTTTTGCCAACCCCATGAAAATCCTTGTTTGGAATTGTAGGGGGCAGGGAATGCCAATTTTTTGCGAAGCATCAGAGATTTGATCGTCACGTACCGCCCAGTGGTGGTCGTGCTAGTTGAAACAAGGCTTGCAGGGGCCAATGCTCAGAGAGTCATCTCTGAGATTCACTTTGGTGAAAGTCATGTGGTGGATTCGAATGGTCGGTCAGGGGGTATTTGGCTTTTGTGGAAGCTTGTAGATTAAGCCTCGTGGAAACGACGATCTTAGCTTCGCTAGAAGGTGGATGTTCTGTTCTCATGCAATGATCATGCTGATTGGCTCTGCCCTATATTATCAAGGGGTTTATGCTAGTCCTAATCCGAGGAACAGAGAGTTTCTTTGGTCAGCTTTGTCTCAGATCTGTGAAGCCCATAGCCTACCTTGGCTTGTTCTTGGCGACTTTAACGAGGTGGTTTCCCAAGCTGAGAAGCATGGTGGAGCCCCGGTGAGCTCTAGAAGGTGTTTACAATTCAATGAGGTGATCAACAGTTGCAATCTCATTGATCTTGGGTTTAAGGGTCCTAGTAGCACTTGGACCAACAACAGAGATGGCCCCTCAAACATTAGAGAGCGTCTTGACAGGGTGTTGGCCAATATGCAATGGAAGCTGCTGTTCCCAGAGGCCATGGTGTCCCATCTTCCAAGAACTCATTCTGATCACTGCCCCCTTTTGGTTGATGTTGCAGGCCTCCCCATTCCCCAAAGAGATCTCAGACCTTTTAGAATGGAAGTTGCCTGGTTCTCTCATGAAGACTTCGGCAATTTAGCGGGTCTGGGAACAACAGGATCAATCTCTGCAGAGTACTCTGGCCTCCTTCAAGGAGTCTTGTCTGGAATAGGGAGGGAGAACATTTTTACGAAGAAGAGACGGCTTATCAAGCGAATTGAAGGCATTCAGAAGTACCTCAGGCTCGATCTTTTCCCCTTGTTCGGTAGTAGCCTCGATGCCGTAATTCCAAGGCACAGCATTCTTTCCCGTGTAAGGTTCCAGCCCTGACTTCTTAACCAACCGCCAGACCTCCTTGGCAAACAAGTAGGCTCCTATGCAATGCTCCTTGGACAGACCATCGTAGATGAGAAGAAGGACCTTATGCAGGACACTTCTGAAATCCCACTTCATCGGGACCCGGGATGAGAAGAAGGCGGCAAAGAACTCTCTGAGAATGGTCTATATAAGGATCTGGTTGTGTCTTTCTTTCTTCCAGTGTGATAGTTTTTTGACTCTATTTCTTCCGGAATAGCGATCCGAGTCAACTTTGATTCAAAATATGCAATTTCCTTCCTTCCCCAAACCTGATGATTGATCACGCCCCATATCATATTGTTAGATCTCTCAGAGACCATATCACAAACAGACGCTCTCATGGGATTGATCAGATACCTTACTTTTGTCTATGCCCTCCCCAGAATCACAATGAGCAGCGCGTGACTCATCAACACTTACAGCCGGGGGGCACCGCCGCGCTACAGGAGCTATCTGTTGAATTTACTCGAGCACTTGGCGGGCTACTGGCAACTCCTTTACCTTTCCTAGAAACATCAGTCCATTTGTAACCACTGTCATCATTAACAGGGGTATTAGATGCAGTGGTATTAACACCAGCCGACTTTACCTTCCACTCCATCCTAATCTCCTTCTTCTCAGCTTTACAATCACGAGAAAGATGGCCAAAGATTTTGCAGCGATCACAGCGTTGAGTTTGGGTATTCCACCCTCACAACAGCAACATCACAAAACCCTAAATCCACATCTAGGGATTCAGTCGTCATCTACTGAGATTTCGACACACACCTTGGCGAAATTCAGTAGATTTCGGTCCTCAGTGGCAGCATCTAGACATAAGCGTTTACCAATTCCGCTAGCTACATAACTTAGCGCTTCTGGGCTCCAGAACTCAGAAGGGAGATGGAAGAGCTTAAGAAAAAGAGGCACCCTGCTAAAAGCGGACTTCTAAAATCTCATTCTCGGCTCCCATTGACGCAAGATTCACAACCTGCCCATGATATGCCATGGCCCAGCCTCTAACAGTCCCTGTCAATAGGGCAATTTAAAATAAGAGAATCCATTATCCATAGAGAATACTTCAACGGCTCCATTTTTTGCCCAGATTCTCTCAACTCTAGCTTTAACCAGAGGAAATGGTAATCTCCGATCAAGGAAATAACCGACCAAGCATCCTTCCCAGTAATCTTTCCCAATATCAATAACTTCAGGTGGGCATCTTGACTCTACCTTGCTCTTTCACGGGCTTATGATACTGGAGTTCTACTTTCGAGCGTTTTGACGAACCACGAGAAAACCCCTTAAATTAGATTAGTAAAGTGCGCTCGCCCAGCGCCTGAAAAAGAAATAAGAAAAGAGAACGAAAGAAGACTACTTCGTATTTTGTCACTATCATTAAGTCAACAGCACATTTCCCGCTGCTAGCGCAGGGACAGCAACCTAAACCGAAATCGCATTAGCAACCGAACTCGGTATTTTAAGTTCCGGGCACAGTGACTCTTCCGAAAAGAGGAACTTTTCTTTTGAGCTTGACCAAAGACCAGATATAAGTGGTGAAGGGCGGGAGCTTCAATCGCAATCGTCATAATCGGAATAGGTGTATTGACCTATAAGAATCCACTTGTCTAGAAGTTCTGAAGCTCGTACTCGTCTCTCTTTCACCTCGTATTTTGAATAGGCAACACGCGCACAAGCAAATAAAGGAACTGGGTCACGATGGGAACGGAACGGTCAATCAACGTTTTCCGCTTCGAATAGGGACGGTCGTCCCGTTCACCACTTATATATGGTCTTTGATTTGGTTAAGTCAGTGATTGGAAATCAAAGCAAGGTCCGTGAAGTCAATGAAGATCCATGATAGGATAGCAGCCATGGCAGTCTTGCTTGAAGAGTCAAAGGCAGGGAGAGAGGGAAGTCTTCGATCTATTTTAGGCCCGAGTACTCAATCAAAGTTGCAAGAGGGGAGAAATCTTTCTACTAACTAAACTGCAGGGGCCTATGAGAGTTCAAGCCTTCTTTGAAATTCTATACAGGGAATTCAGTTGTGAGAGAGGTCATCTCGGTCTTTTACTTATTCTAAATTAGAAGCTACAGCAAAAGGGGTTCACTCCACCCCTCTTCCCTCTAAAGCTATCCCGACTGCAAGAATGAAAGAGTCAATCTATCTTAGTCAAGGCGCTCGCTCTGCGGAGGAACTGGCTAAATAGAAATAGAAAAGAGATGTTTCCAATTAAACCATAGATGTCCACTTCATACTTAGAGTCTTAGATTTCGGCTTGCTTGGGTTCATTCAAGGCATCTTCATATCTATTTATTAAAGAGATCAATCAGCTCCTAATTAGGTCCCCCAAGGCGAGCGAAGTGACGTTTTTCTTTCTCTCTTTCCTCCGGTCAGAAAAAAACATCTTTATAGAACCGGATGCATAACAAAAAAAGAAAGAATAGTAGTGGTGCCTGCGCGCAAACAATCTTAGAACTGAGCTCTTGTAAAGGTGGGCGTTCCTACGCTCTAAGCCCATATCTCAGATGCATGCCATGCCCATTGGAATAGCCCATCACCAGGAAGCCTTTTATCCATTTAGCGCAGTTCCCCTTTCCCTCTCTTCTTATATCATATCAACTGAACATCCTAAACACCAAAAGGAAGGGAGAAGCGAACTCGACCAGGTGGTTTTTGATCATTTTATTGACGCGATTTTCAATGAAAGCTGAGATGGGGTAAGTGTGAAGAGTCAACTATTGCCCTACTTTTCTTATTTCTTAGAAGAATTCGCCCAGTATACTCCTAAATTTGTGATTCTCGCTCTACTGAATCGAAAGAATGACTCTCGCGTTTGGAACAGATAAGTTTGGTACAGATAACAAAGAATATAAATTGGTGAGCTTATGCCCGCCCTAGTTCCTTCCCCGCTCTTAGTTTGCTTTACAGGAACCATTTTCGCGAGGAAAAAGAACATGTGGTTAACAGAATGGATCACTGGTTGCTGGCCTTAGGTCCGGGAGCAGCACTGGTCTTTAATGGATTAGCCAACAAGTAGCGCGGAAAGCCCAAAGCCCTTGACCGGGCATGTCTATATATTGACCAATTCTCGTGCTTCGTAACGAGCAAAATCCTCTTTCTTTGAAGCGAATTCCTGCATTCTTCCTATAAATATTGGAGATTTTGTAATGAATCGAAAGACTAAAGATTCCAAACCGGAAGTACATACTTTAAATGAAGCTTTCTTTCCCTCGTTGGTACATTACGGGTTCAGCCCTTGTTTTCGCGAAGGTGACAAGAAAGGATTCCATACCTTTCCGTTGCCGTCGTTTCAATATGTTGTGATCTTAGAAGAGGGAATTGGCCCCAAAAGGGTACCCAAACAAACCAGTCATCATATTGGCCCCTAAGCCCTTACTATATGCTAGGAAGGGGAATCCGAGACATCTATTCTGTTCACCCGATATCATTCCATTCCTTTCTACCTTCGCTTCGGCGTCAAAGCCTCGGAACTCTCAATCTCAGAAATGGAATAGCCAGGTTGATCAAGCTGATTGCGAGATATAAAATTGGTTATAGAATTTCTAATTCCTTCCTTTAAAGCTTTCGTTTCAGCGCCCTCCAATTTGAAAGAAGCCCTCAATCATCCTCAGTGGAAGAAAGCTATGATAGAAGAAATGGAGGCTCTAAAGAAGAACGACACTTGGGAACTGATCACGTTACCAAGAGGCAAACGTACGGTTGGCTGCAGGTGGGTATATACCCTGAAACACAAAGCTGATCGCTCTATCGAGAGGGCTCGTATTGTGGCGAAAGGTTTCACACAAACCTATGGCATCGATTATCTCGAGACGTTTGCTCCTGTGGCCAAACTCAACTCAATTCCATACTTCGCATTAAACCGTGACCAACATGTCCCGCCCGAAGGCACAACTATGAGACCAACCTGGTTGCGATGTCATTGATCAGAGCTTTGGATCTCCCTTCTAGAAAGAAGAAGACGGAGAATGGCCCGTCTTCGTGATCCAGCAGAAGTAAAAAAGTGTCTTCAACCCCCTGTCCAGCCTGTTAAGGGAGAGGACACTGTGGGGCCTAGTTTACTTGTTCTCTTTGATTCCTCTGGACCAATGAAGACAGACGAGCCCTATGGGTGGGGGCTTTACTAGATACAGAATCAATGTAGATCCAGAATGACACCAACCCAATCTCAATGAAATAAATAAAACTGCATCAACAACCTCCTCTTCTTAGCCGCTCTCTGTTACTAATAGGTCACTCATTCTGGACCAAAGAGGGGAATGCATGAATGAAACCCAATCACTTCTGTCACAGCCCAAATCCATTCTTATATGTCACCCTCGAATCTTCTATCAAAGATGGTACGTGTTTCAAATCGGATATTGAATACTGAATTTCGTGTTCGATGCAGATGGCTAGCTATCACCGGGGGGAGTGGCAGCCCGTATCTCATCTGAAAGGTGGAAACTCTTTTCATAGAGAACCCCTTCTGGACCAAAGATGGGCATCCCAATCACTTTTGTCACAACCAACTCTTGGCAAATTGTGTTCATAATATATTAAATAATGGTCTCGAGCTCATCTGTCAATCATGGCATGGGTAGAGAAGAATGGCTAGCTATCCTTGAGTGACACATCGATATGATTGTATCGAAGACGGGCTGTCAGTGACCCTTACTTTACTATATGTCACCATCCAATCTTGGTTATATTATGTCAATTCTGCCTCATCGTGAATGAAACGTTTTCTTTGAGTCACCCATTCTGGACGACGAGAGGAATGATTAAATAGACTTTGAAATGCCTTCTCTAGAAAAAAGAAATATCTGCTTCGTTGCCACGTCCTGCTACCAACCAAAAAGCCACTTTCGTATGAATCTATTCTAGTTCCTTACCTGGCGCAAAACCTATGGGATATCCCGACTTGACTATTGACTCTATTGGCTTATCAATTTCTCACGGGCTGGGGAGAGGCCCACACTAAACAAAGAACGAATCCATCTCTTCTATTATTATTATTCTAAACGCCCACGAGAGGCAACTTTTTGAATCGCCCCTCTCTCCGTGAACTGAACTCACAACACTACCAGGCTGGCGGACACCAACTGACTTTTGAGAAGAGTTCGAAACGACTTGCTTGCATTTAGTAGCCCGACTGGCTTGCTTCTTTATAATTTGCTACTGACTCAAGACTTTTCCTTCTATCTAACCCTTTCCTGCCTAACACTGGAAGTTCCCAGGCGTATTTTGTAGAAAGGGGATTGAATTGACTTAAAGTATCCGGGTACATCACCCATTCTCAAATTAGTTGATTAAATCGTGGCTGGATCAACGAGATTTCGTATTGAGTAAGGAATTGGATTTTGTCAAAGGAAAAGGATTCATATGACTCACGAGATGGCATGAGCTTGTTCGGAAGCTAATGTCGGTGAATCAGGGATAATCGTCTTAAGACTGGGAATTGACAATAACAATAATAGGTCCTTTAGTAAAAGCTCAATCCCAACTCTCTTATCTGGTGCAGAACCTGCCCTAGAGCTATTGCCAGATTTCATCTCAAATCGAGCTGCAGTTCTTCTTTCGGATTGGATTTCGCTCTATCAATTCCGTCACTCTTATCTACGATAGCAGCAAACTCCACTTCTGAAACAAGAGAAAAGATCATATCGGCAACAGCAAGTAAAGTCTGAAATGCCTCAGAAGCAAGTCTCGGCTTAGCTGCATTATCTTCCTACCGATGTCATACGTCACTCTATTATGACCTGAGGGTGACTGAACTACCTTAAGCCCCGAAGTCCATTCTCCTTTCTTCCCTCTCGACAGGGCTAGAGGAATTCATTTTCTCGTACTTGAACTGCTGTAGACAAGAAGTCAAACGTTTTCTATTGAAAAGCGTAGCGCTTATCGTTTAACAGGTACGTAGCCTCTTTCGAGAGGCGAAGAATAGCTATCTTTCAGAAAGAAGAAGAGCAGCAAACCTTTTTAGTACTACCAGACTCGAGGCGAAGAGGGATTTACCAGAAAGAATCAATAGGAGGGTTAAAGCACTTGCTTCGTCCTTAGCCCGTAACTCGTTCCTAGCGTAGACTGAACTTCTTCTTTCTTAGCGCCTCGTTTTTAGTGGAAGACGACTGAACTCGCTCCGCTTTGTAGGCAAGGAGCAAAGCCAACCACAGCCATCACCTTTTCAGAATAGGACATGCTCTTAGCAGATTTGAAGCATAACCTCCCTTGGTCAGCTCCTTCTTTGTAAAGCGCAAAAAGCTAAAGCGCTACATAGAGCTCTTTTATTATACGGCGAGGAGTCTGCTTCCTAAATCCCATTTTAGAGGGCTGGTATCACGCTCTATACGATTGTCATCTAAGTAAATAGATGAAGAAAGAAAGAAAGCGCTTTTAAAGTAGTAAACCACACGAAATCAGGCTTCACCTTAGCTACTAAGAGGCTTCCTCTGGACTAAGACTATGCCCCTATTAGCTTTCATTTTTCCAAAGATTTCATTCTTACCGGCATACGCTAGTAGCATCACTCTCTAGCTAGGAGCTTTCTTTCTTCCCCTTGTTAGCAGTCCTCTTTGGTTTCTTACATGACAGCTTTCGAAGCAAGCTAGCCAAGTAAGGACAGCGGGGAAGTTAAAGTGAAAGAGCTCGTCTTTCAATAGAAGAAGCCGTCAACAGTGGCAGTTAGCGCCTCCTTGTTTAGTATGGAATCACTCTCCCCCTTAACTGTCAATGGCCCTCACTTCCTCTTTCGAGCTTGCTTAGTCAGTCACCCTCCTCTTCTCCCGTAGAATCTCTCTTTTTCTTCTCTTCCCGAAGGGATAAGATAATCTTTACGGTATATAGTAGCGGCCTAAGCTCTCTTTCTCTTCCTATTTATGTGCAATTGACTGCGTCAGGAAAGGGAATCGGTGGGGCTTTGCTTTGTTTATCCCGCTAAACAGCAGTTATTCCGACAACAACAGCCGTTATCCCGCCTACTCCTGCCCTTACTAATGGTCAATCAGTTCCTTGCCTTCCCCAGCGTCGAAGGTGCGTAGCGCACTATTCGCTTTCAGTAAAGTAGCGTACACCGCCAACAAAGACAAGCAATACAGGGTCTTCTTCGGAACCCGCCAATCCATCTTTAAGCGAGAGTCGGAAGATCTAGCCCAGGTAGGTTTCAATACGCAGGCGAACAGCGGGATCGCACAGCACTTATATAATATGCAATTCGCGCGTGAATGTACACGATCATCAAATGTGGAGGAACTTCCGCCCCTTTCATTTAGTGCTCGCTCGTGCAGAACGGAAGACCAAGCATAGGCACGCGAAGGGCACTCATAAATTTCCTTCAAAACCGAAATTCTTAGTTTTGTGTCTGCTTTCGTGAGAGGAAATTACCTATTTTAAAAGTTATACGTAATGAGATGTGGCCTGCCTGACTAGGTCCCCTTCTAGGGATATGGGTCCCGGAGAGGGTATATTATACAATTTTTTCCTTCTTGATCGAAGCTCTATGTCTCATTCAGTCCTTCGCAATCTTCCTTCAAAGGGAGAGTCCATAGGGGCGAATACTCGGATTGGGCTTGGAAGTCCCCGCTGAGCGGTCTGTCTATTGATGCACCGGATGCTTGTCCGAAAGCTCTGTTATCTCTATCTTCTGAATAATTTACTCCTAGGTACTCTTCCCCAACCAATAGCTCGCTGGCCGCTATCACTTCATTCGTTCGTTTCGTACACTCCACTTGCTTTAGTGCTCGCTCCGGTACACTCTTGGGTTGGATATACAGATTGAAAACAAGGATTTCAGACAGCCTGATCTACGACCACCCTTGAGAAGACCGATCTTCAAGCGGAGAATCATAACTCTAGCCAGGGCCGGGTCATAAACCCTCGTTTTTTAGAAAGATGCCCTCAAATCTGCATCCGTAGCAAAAGGAGAATCCGCAGTTTCAGACGAAACCGGAGAATCCGCTGAAACAAGAGACGCATTGGCATCCAAAGAAGCAAGGGTGAGCTAAAACCCTGCATTCAATAATGGCATAAAAATAAAACTATAAGGGCTTTCGGGCTTAGCACCCGAACGAAGACACGACCCGTATTCTTTTCTGTTTCCGGTTAGTCTTTTGTTTTTTCGGAATCAGAGGAGCAGCTAAAGGGGCACCTACCTATTTGCATCTGAAAAGCGAGTCTGCCCCGGGTTAGGAAAAGACTCTCACCTCACTTTAAATCCGCAGAAAAGTATACCATATCGAACGAAGGAAAAGCAGGCAGATAGAAGAAATAGAAGCAAAGAAACCGATGCTTCAGTTGATCCTTCAGCAGATCTTTTTTCGACTTCCTTCTGTCTGGTTCCCGAACTGGGTTACCGTTAGATTAGAAAGGAATGCCTTAGGCGCATGTCTCAGAAACACCTGGACTTTGATTCTGATTATTCCGACTAATCAGAATATCCTAGAAAATCATATTTCTAAAAAAGAGGTCCGAGTAGGCCCCAGAGAAAGATAATTTTCTTTAACTCCGGTCAGGGAGGTTTGAACCCCGGAGGCATAAAGAAAAGGAGCCTGCTCTGCTGCTATTAATAGGGGATGAGAGCTAAGCGAAGAGGTTAGCAGGTGACTACTCGAAATTATAAATTGGAAGGTTTTACTAAGACAAGAGCTAGGCTAGGTAAGCAAGTTCAAGATGGGGAAACCGGGGATATCAAGCTGGAAGGCAGGTAAGTAAGGCCAACCACTACAGACCTGAAAGAAGACCAGATATTAGAGCAGATACTGAAAAGAAGAAGGAGAACGATCCGCCAAGACCAATCAATCAAATCAGTGGCTCTACTTTTTATTTGAACGTCGGCTTAAAGGCTTACACAAAGAAAACTTTTCACGGGATGCGTAGAGAGAGCAAGCTAGGATTAAACACAAGTGTCCGGGGGGGAAGTGCAACTAATGGCAAGGGCCAGAAAGAGAGATGAAGGGAATTGCACATTCATTAATAACGGAAAGTAATCGCATATTAATTGAATTAACTAAGAGAGGGGAAGCCTGAATTAAAGGAAGGTAAACGTAACCTCTTTGAAGCTTTGAAGCCAGCCCCAGCCTTTTTTAAAAGGGGATCTTGAACCGATCGGGATAACCAGTGCTTGAATCGCTTTCCCACTTATTGATTAGGTAGGGCGCGAGCCAACCTTCCCTTCTTCCAGCTGCGTGACAACTGGCTATTCCACCATGGAGAGGAGCAGAGGGGATCGTGCCAGTTTTTTTAGGTGATCACCTGGAGACGGAACCATCCGTTTTCTCTCATTCAAGCCTGGCAAACAACTCTTTTGTCTTAACAAATGTGGGCTAGTCCAGTAAGACACGAGCGGCGATCCCTATCCTTCGCTTACTTCTCTGGAGTCTGTGGCAGCTCGCCCTACTTCAGTGCCAAAGGCTTGCTGGCCTCTAGCTCTCATCTTGAAAGTGCGAAGTCTTTGAGGTGGCAGTAAAGGCGCTCTCGATCGAGAATTCTTCTTCGTGAGCAAGTCAGAGCGAGACCTTAGTGGCTGGAATAGGGATTCCTCTTGCTGGTCAGGCCTTTATATATATATGGACCTCATGTCCTGAGGTGGAGGGATGCAAGACTGTTCTCTGTATGGTTAAGTACATTGACCGCTTTGACAGCTAACGATTTGTGCGCATACCGGCTCGCAACAATCCTTTCTGAGTGACTGGCTTTAGGGGATGGGGATGGGATTCCATTATGAGAACTTGCGGTTATCAGTCGAGTGATGAAGGGGGAAAGCACCACAATGGAAGAGCCTGTAGTAGATCCAGCATTAGCAGCAGCACCAGCTGAGATACCCATATAAAATAAAAGGCGGAGTCGTTAGCGTTAAAGGTAGGTAAGGCAATTCCTTTTTGGGATCCGATCCGTCAGAAGAGGAAGCAGGAAGGCGTTCTACTACCGGAGTTTTAGAGGAATCCCTTACCTATAAAGAGTAGAAAGATTAGCACACAGTGAGGATCACTGATTGTTGAATGGCAAAGACCAGATACATCTGCAGGCTCGTTCTCCTTCTCCGGATGGGTTTGAGAGGGGAGGCAGAAGGTTGTGTGACCTGCTTCGTGGAGGCATCCTAAAGGACCATAGGAAAAGATTCCAAAAGGAAAAAGTCCATGAAGCGAGAGTAGTCAAGGCAACGACGTACCTCAGTGATACGGGACGAGGAACGAGTTTTAATTCGTTTTGGAGGCTGAGCAGGATCGTCAGCAGGTTTTGAGGCCTCAACGACTGGTTCAGTAGGAGGTGCAGATCGAGCTATGGCCTCCGCAAAGAACAAAAGTCATTAGGATAGGAATAAAAAAGTGTAAACACTTTTCTTACCGCCCTAGTAAGGCAACCTATCTTGCATGCTCGATTGAGTTGGCAGAAAGCCCACTGAAAGTCACTCTCTTTTCCACCTCCCAAGTCCTATTCGTATTCTTTCTTTTTCTTCGTAGACCGCCCTGCGGATAAGGTTTCACATCCAGCAATCTGATCATTCAAAAGCCGGGTCCACGTCCGCCTCCACATCCAAGTCCGTTGAGTCCGTAGCACCCGCAGCAGTAGCTTATTCAAAAGGTCTGGGGAAGGCGCACAAAAAACATATCTTTATATAGAAGGATCAAATAGCCAAATTTACCCCTAAAGTTCTCGATTAGGAAGTCACCCCTATTATCGGGGCCCCGGGTTTTTGGGGGGATTTTCCTTTGATTGACGGCTTTTCTACCGATTCCGAATGCAGGCTTGGCTTGAGAGGCAATTCTAACCTATCTCGTTTCCAGTGTCCTTTAGCTGACAGGGGCGAAGATATCAATCATGTCGAGGCGAAGGGATTCATTCAAGATCTTCATAGATTGATCGTTACATGAAAAAGATTCTCATTACTAATGACTCATTACGCACCCCGTATGCATGCGCCTTTTCTTTCAGTAAGAAATAAGCAAACCAAACAAGCGTTTGAGCCCCGCTTTGTCTTCTTTTGTTTTGGGCCTGTAGCTTTCTTGCGTGACTCGTAGATCGATCACTATTCTCAGTAAGTTGGATGTGGCTACTCGCACGGCTACAGCTTCGGACGATCAGATGGCTGCTCCGGCTGAATCCAGATTTGTGGACTATAGCGACGACAACAACGAGGGACCCTGAGAGACGAAGAGAACGTTATGGACTTATGGACAGCAGGCTTGATGACAGAGGGCTGGTCGTGTGAAAGGAGACGGTCGTGCTGTGAAGTATCTGGAAGTTGCTAGACGTAGATATAAGTAGATATAAAGTAAAGACTGAAAGGGTATTGGACCAGACCACCCTATCGACTAGTTCTTGTCTGGCCTGACATACGAAGGGACCTGGCAGAGTTAGAGGAATTCTCGGTACCAGGGTCTGCCCACATCATTTAGCTGCGGTCGAGCGCACAAGAAGAGGGACAGCTTGAATAGTTGGCTCACCAATCTAGCTTAGGAATAGTGAAACGTGAGCCAAGGTTCTGCGGGTCTAATGATAAGGGTGCTCAAGGGGGCCCTCTTTGTTAATATCTTTTTGCATTGCATATAGTAGCATCTGCCCCTCCTCCAGTGGGAGTCGCCCTCTAAAAGTCTTCTTATAGTCGTGGAAAGACTTCTGAGTTCAGCAGCGTCCACCAGTAGTTCTACCCGATCGATAGGAAGGCAAGTACGGATTGAGCGAAGTGAATGAAGTGAACGGAGCGAGGGGGATCGTCGTGCCCGACTGACCGACCGAGCAACAAAGCCAGGAAGGCTTAAGTGCCATTAGTGTTCCCCGACCGAGCAGGCAACAAAGCGGGGAAGGTTTCTTGACAGGGTGGAGTTCCTTATCCGACTAAGGGGCAAGACAAGTAGTACTCTACGAAGTAGAAGTTCACATGCTCAGCAACGGGTCTCAATTCAAGCCGACAGGGGAGTGTTTAGAGAAGAGGGTTCCGCTAAGCCATATAGTTGACCAACTAAGGGGTCGCCCCTATAACCTTAATAAAGAGTCTTTATCCAGGCACTCCAGTCAAGGCTTTTCAACCCTCTTTGTTTTTATTGATAGGCCAATGATTCGCCCCTCTTCCTATTGGTCGAGTCGGCCTTCAGCCTTCCCAAAAGACCACCATTCCTTAATTTGAGAGGCCGCTTCAGTCCTTCGGAATGCTTATGACGCTCTTGATCTCCATTTGTGCTTCCAGAATGGGGCTGACCTCCAATTGGTTCAATCAGTTCTCTGGATCCATAAAGAACTACATACTCAGCGGCTCCAACTTCATAAGCGGCTCCTGCTGCGAATCCGGACTTTGATGCTGTTACGGCTACGACTGTTGCTGATGCTACGGATTTGGACTGGAATTGGGATATGGAAGTTGCTCGCTCGGCTGTTCGCTTGGCTATGACTTCTTGGACGATCGGACTATTGGACGTGGGGGACCTAGAATGGATTTGACGCCTACTATGACAATGACAAGGGGTCTGTACCCGCACCCGGGAGAGACAAAGAGGATGGTGGACTGAACGTACTGTGCCAATCAAGCAAGGGGGGTTTCTTTCTTGCCTATAAGAGCAGACAGGCAGGCGACTACCGCACAACGTTCCGTTGCTTGGGGGGTTGAACGAGATTGATTGATGGGAGTATTTAACAACCAACACAAGAGCCGATATAGAGAAATAGACAAACAAGTTCAGCTGCCGAGGCCAAAAACATAACCCGTGGGGGAAAAGTATGAAAGCCAAGGCCTTCAAGCGAGATCGGGATATCCAGGTTATCTGGTCATTTCGTCTAGCATCCGAAGCTACAGCTTCTGACAGCTCACACAGGTTGTCCTCTTCCCGAGTCTCCCCATTTATAAATGGTGGATCGGACGCTGCAGCCTTTTGTTTCAGACTTCACTCTATATTCAGCCGGATGCGCATCTTCCTTGACTTCGACGTTGAGAAAAGGGGCTCCCAAGCCCAGGAGCGAGCATCTCTTAATAAGAGCGAGGCTAAAGGAGAAGTCTAAGACCAAGATTGGAGACGCTCTCGGAAGGTATTATATTGACGCAATTATACAAGCTCTTAAGAGATAATATGGTTGAGCAGACCAATACGGGAGGAAACTGAGATTCAAGGATTTTTGCCGACATCCAGATGTAGCTCTGCCGGAAGGGTTCAAGATACCGAAGTTTAGTAAATACAATGGGGTCGGCGACCCATATCATCACTTGCTGTCCTTCTGTGGGGATTTCCGAGGCCTTGATGCTCTACGTAGTTTTGACGATGTGATTGACAGATTCACCAGCCAGTAGTTGCACCAGGTGGAACATCCCCCAATCTCTGTGATCTGGTGAATGAAAAAATGCAGCCCGGTTTCTAATTCATTACCTTTGTTAACCGATGGAGGAATTTCGCAGCTAAAGCAAAATGGAACATAAAAAAGGAAGATGCAGTACAGATGGTTATCGATAACCTGCATGGGCCCATCAAGGAGGCGATGGTGCTAGGAGATTGCCGAACATTTCCTCAACTGTTTGAACGAGCTGCCCGCGTGCGGAGGAGTATAAAAGACGGGTCTATCACTTTCCTCAGGAACAGTTCTAATGGGGAAGAAGGCAAGCCGAAGAATACCCTAAGAAGCCAGCAGCCAACTCAAGAGGTTACCATCACTCCGAATCAAATTAATGCGGTTCAAGCACAGCAAAATGAACAGAGACAACAGAGCACCCGGAATCCGCAAGCCATCCAGGGGGCCGGGGCCGCCCCCCAACCCACTCAACAACCTCAACTCCTACCCAATCGCAACCGCAAAACCCAGCGCAAGCTCCGCCCAGACCCGCTTATAACAACGCTGCGCCTCCGGCCAATTATGATCCTCAGCAGCAACAAGGTGCTCCCAAGCGACCCTGTGGACCCAATAGAGCTCACTACCCGCCATTACCCCTACCCATTCCTACCCTATTCTCCATCCTTCTGACCTGGAAAGCAATTTCTCTGCCCAGAGATAAACCACTCCCTTGGCCTCCTGGTCTCGACTATTCAAAGTTCTGTCCATTTCACCGATACGCAGGCCGTACCATCGAAGAGTGTAATCCTTTGCGTGATGTCATCTATGACATGAATGATTAAAATCGTATCAATTGGAACGAAGTTAAGGCATACCTGAAAGCTGCCAATGTCACTGAAGCTACTGGGGATCTATACTAATCCAATGCCACAACATCAAGGGGGACAAGTCACCACTCAGGGACCTACACCGGTACAAACAAATCCAGGACCTTCTGCCAGCGCTAACACCATCCGAGCTTGCACTGCCGCTCGAAGAGAGATGCCTGTGAAACCCCCTCAAGTTCTGTAATTCGAAGGAGGTTCTGAGAATTCAAAACTCCGAAGTCACTTTCCCAGGAATCGAAGTTCCAAAAGCAGACGAAAGAACTATGGAACCGGACCCCCTCGCTGCCGCTCAATTCATTACCAGTAAGAGGCAAATTCACTTTTTTAGTAAGCCCTATTAGCTAGGGTTGAAAAGGTGAAGAAGGAAGAATGTATCCGAACGAATGCATCGGCAGAAAAAATGACCCCCTTTTTTAGAAAGACCCTCGCCACCTACTAGTGAGCCGGAAAGCTTAGGGACGCCTCTCGTTCCTCTTCCCCCATTTGACAACCGTATCCCAGAATGTTCGGATGATTCTCTGGAACTCCCTTAACTAATAGATGCTTCAATACTAAAGAATGGGGAGATTTCGTTGGGAAAAAGCAGAAGAATTTCACGGGCAGAAAGGCGAAGGGAAGTTCGGAAAAGCCTAGCAGACGGGACTATCAACCCCTTTCTATTAAGACCTCGGCACTTTCCTTACCCCCCTACGAAACATTTACCCCTATTTTGAAGAGGAAAGCTCCCATGTTCCACATCTTAAAGAAGTGCATGACCAGATTGGAAGCACTGAGGTTAATTCGCAATGGGCCAACTCACCCAGCCATGATGCATGACAGAAGAGAGCGAGCACAAAATAAAATGGAGTTTACCTCTTGGGTGAGGCTCACGTCCGGAAAGAATCTTTTTCAAGACTTTCTCTCCTATGTTGAACTTTCTCTATATTACCTTATTTTGGAATGCACGGGAAATTTATGGTAGACCTGGACATGTTCCATGGCGCGAAGTCTCTTCTCATCTAATAGCTCTAATTGTGGGGATATCTAAAAAAGATGCTCTCTCTCTCATCCACATCAAAATCTTTGTCAAGCTGGGCCCTGATGAGGGATGGGAATGGCTGAATCCGTCTGCCCTTTTCTTCGTACGCAAGTAAGCAACAGGCCTAAAATTGTATCGAGCTACAGGCCCTTCTCATAAGATGTTGTAAGCTACGGGCCATAAAATATCCGACGAAGCTTAAAGCAGACATCAAGAGCTAAGAAGGGGGCCAACAAGCCCCTTTGAAGCAAATGCCTGTGAGAAGCGAATGCCTTCATGCGGCAATAAAATTCTCCAGAGAGTAAGTTGCTGATCATAATGCCCGCCCTTAGTAGGATTTCAAGTAATCGGTTCTAGGTTTGGGGTGCGAATAGTAGCATAGTTGTTGAGTCACCTTCCTCTTACGTATTACTATCTAGGGGCTTTGAAGCTGGTGTCTTTACTTATGTCATTAGCAAGGTGTAAAGTAGTCTACTGCTCGCTTCGTAAAGCTCTGCTCGTTGCTTTTCATCCTTGAGTATCTTGCTGCTTTTTCTGCTTCTGAAGCAGCATCTCTATCAGTTAGTGAGCTAGCCGCTACTATAGGTTTTAAGGCCTTTGTGCAATTGGCTTGTTGGTTGGCTTAATTACGCTATAAGGGCTTGTAACTAAAAGTAGTCTTAATAGTTTTTATCTTCCTCTACCTTCACTCGCTGCCTTGCCTTCGACGACTCAAACTAGGAGTGACTATTGTTTTATTGTAGTTTCAATACGTGTAAGTGGCCTTGTCCGATAGGTTGCCTAATGGTGCAAGTGTTAGTTAGGTGTTCCCGATCGACTAACTGTTGTGAGAATTAGTTAATTAGGAGTTTTGCCTTAATCTTCCGAAGGTGCTTGAAAGTCTTTTTACTTATGGCATAACCGATCCTGCTAGTTAGCAAGCCTTGCCATTCGGATGAAAGGAATATCATCCTAATGAAAGCCAGATTCTTCCCTTATCAATGTTTAAGATGCCTGGTTGTGCCAATTTCCCTAGTTGACAATATTACTTTTTTTTATGTCTGGCTGCAAAAGGAAGAGGTTAGTTCACAACTCTGAAAGCTGAAGACGAAGGGAGGAAGGCAGCTACAGCAGCAGATAAGGAAGAGATTTAGGCAACTTCAGAGTCTTAATTGACCTACCGGACTATAAAGGAAAGGTACCACTTATTTGGAAACTATAAACTTGCCGGTTCCAAGCGCAACTCGATGCTACTTTAACACAAGGGCCGCGGTGTCTATGAAAAAAGAAATAAATTGCATTTCTAGAGTGAGATTCGTATGCCTGATGAAAGAGCTAGGGTTGATGATATAACTCTAACAACGGTTATTGCTAAGACTGGTTTTTATCTTCCGTCTGTGGGATTTGCCCTTCAAACAAGCCTATGAATGCCATCAATGCCATTCGAGGTGATAAGTGAAATGTGAAATCGAAACTTGCATTTTCCTTCATCAAATGGCACGTTCCAATATATAGAAGGCAAAGAAGAGTAAGCCAAGCGGAGGAATCGGGCTCAACTACTTAACTAGTCCGGAGCAATGTCCCTATGCTATGTTCCTGTCTCGAGGCAAGTCTGCTATCTTCGCCTCGTTGTCTGCCTTTACTTAGTCTTTCTTTCCTTGACAAGAGAACTGAAATCCTTCCCTTCATCGGAAAGATCACAAACAATTAATCCACTGAGGGACTTTCCCGATTAGATCAGTTTAGACCTGACCTTGGGATTGGCTTGGCCTATCGGTTCCTATAGACAATTCCTAATGCCCTTCTTACTAAGAAACTGTTACTACTCCCACTACTACAGTTACCTCCTATAACAAATCTCAATCGGCTAATCTACTTAGCTTGAATACGAACTCGAACAGGGAGACGAGACCTCATGGCGTGAGAAGAAGTTTTTGTCGGAAGAACCGCTAGGAGTACCTCCGCTCCCGAATCAATCCATTCCGCAGCTCTTCCAAATCTCGATCTGAACATTTGCGTAGATGAGGTCTGAGTCTACTTCCTTTTCGATTAAAAGAGAGGTTCTTAGCCGCATTGATTCTTTATCCCCGGATGGATATTGATAGATTCCTAGTACCGACCTTACTTCAGGGTCGGGGTCAGGAAGAGAAAACATTCGACCTGGTTCAGGTTCACCTATATACCATTAAGCAAAAACGAAAGCAAGTTTAGGTTTAACCTTTAGCTATTTCCCGATCTGTCTTTTGAAAGGAATCCAATTCGAAACATTTGATATCCCAACCCCGGTGGAAGCCTATTAGTCAGTCGGTCTTCAACTCCCGGTAATATTCTACCTAGTGATAAATGCCAATTGCGAGCTCTAGCAGATGTTCCCGATCTTTAATTTAATTTAACTCCCTTCTTTTCTGGTAAGGAAAGACCTAAAACCGTGCCGTCTCAGCTTACTATTTACTTTAGGTTGAATGTTTGCAAATCGCCTGAACTTTTAGAGTTTCAAGCAGGAACTTTCCGAAAGGAAGATTGGAAAATCGGCCTAAGAAAAGAAGACGAGGTGAAGGAAAGCAGAATGATTTGAGTGTTCCGGGGAGATCGAATATTAACTAGCTAACTCGATGGAACGTCGAAGCTAGCCAGCTTTGAAGTAATAGGAATTAGGTAAGAAGCAAGGACCGATTGGACAGCGAAAGCTAAGCGACAAAGAGCAGGAAGAGGTTTAGGAATAAGTAAGAAAGCAGCAAATCCTTACTCGAAGAGAGGGAGAGATAGTTTATGATCGAAGACCACGAACTTTAGGAATGGGGTCCGTGCAAAGCAGAAGATGAATTCATTGGTGGAATGTCAAGGTCAAATCGTGAAAGCAAAGTTGGTCTTAAGTCTACGCAACTTGTTGACCAATGGTAGCTCCACCATTTCATGCACTTCTCTTCGGCTCATTAAGAGCGGGATCCGGGGTAATAAAGTCAGATTGAACTACTGAATAAGAGAAGCATTGTGATTTCCTTGATTTAAGGACTTTAGCGTCTCATTGCGGAAGCAGAAGTTCAATCATTCCTCATTCACTTCTAGGGCTTGGGTTAGAGAGGGGGGGAATATATTAAATAAAGAAAGTCGAAGTGCAGTTCCTATTTATCAGCTCAGATTAGAGCACCAGCCAAAGGAGTAGGAGCAGCCGCTGGGGAACCACCATAGCCATCCATGGAAGTCAGAATAGCAGCAGAAGTAGTAGTAGGAACATGGGCACTGGAAAAAGATTCAATCGATCCTGCTCTGATAACAAAGCAGTAGGCAAGCCTTAGGACCATCCATACCTCTAAGCCCGAGACTTTTTCCCTTCGGATCGGAGCGCATCACAGAATGCTTTGTGAATAGCCCTCTCTGTTTAATACCGATACCTGTCAGATTCCATAGCTAATGAATCTCTTTCTTTTGAAACTCTTTCCCTTGATCGTCACGCAAGAAGATTTTCTTGCACAAACCTAGTAGTTATTTGTCTTGCCGATCTTGGGTGAACTGATGACACTGATGCTCCAAGACCAAGAGTTTTCACAGCCAAAGCTATTGAAGCTGCTCCCTCCCCTTCACTTGAATTCTAGCTTTCTGCTCTTCAAGAGTAAGATTGGTTCTTAGAGCTAGGAGTTGCCTTTCACAGTGAGATAGCCGACTTACTATGATTTGATGGCATTCTATCTAATAAAGACAAAGAAAGTAGGAAGTAATGAAAGAATGGATTGAAGCCGATCTTAATCTTAATAAAGATGGACCACTGGCCGCCCGAGGCCTAATCTCTTTCACTGAAGCTTAGCCCTTATTTTATTTTGAGGCATAAAAAGTTTCAATTGAGAGTAAACTCTGAGGATTAAAGGAGAACTGATATCGAATGAGAGATAAAGAAAGGACGGATGAAACGAAAAGCACGCTGAAGCCAAGAAAGAAAGCGCGTCAAAGAACACCGCGGCGCGCACCATAAGGGAGATATTTCCAGAGTTCGAAGGGGTCCAATGCAACGTGAGATTTCCGAAGGGAAGGCGTGGATCCTCGATCCAAGTATCGTCTTTTGAGTTAGTTTGGAAGCAAAAGTCAAATCTTAACGAGAAAATTCAGATGAAAGATATGTTTATAAAGAAAAATCCGATCTTTCATCCGGATATCCTTTCCCCTTCTTTTAAAAGTGCTATCAAAATTACAGGAGTGATCCCTTTCTTATCATGATCTTATCATCTTATTGGGTCAACAAACTAATGTCGTAGTATATAAGTAGATGATCGACTTCCTCGAGTTCGAGTTCGGTCATACAGCATTCATGCACTTCCCTTTACTCCATAGGGCCTTCTCCAGCAAGCGTATGAAAAAGCAAGGAAGGAGAGACAGAGGAAGATTACTCGGTTGGAGCTAGCTATCTATCTAGGGAAGTAATGAAGCCTCACACTAGTCTCTATGAGTCTTTTTTACTGACAGCTTTATTGTCCCCTTTTGGTTTACTAGTGAAGATTTCCCTTCGGTCGGGGATAAGTCTTTATATGTCCTTCTCTTAGGCTCTAAGAAGGAAGGCTACGTGCTCTACTAGCTAGTTATTCTCTAATCCCACTAATCCCCGTGTTCTACTTTTCTTTCTCTGCATGCGGTCTAGTCTTAGTTTGCTACGTTCTCTACTAATACAGGCGGGATAGTTAGAACCTAATCTTTATAAGAAGTACCGTTCGATTGTTCCAGCTTCCCATCCTTCTGAAGTGAGTAGTTCCGCATCTTTCTTTGCATGCAATCTCTTCTTTCCTTTTTCTGTACCGAAATATGTGCTTGTCTCTCTGTGTCTGTCTGTGAATCCCTGTCTGTCTTGTACTCTCTAAGCTTATAGTCCAGGCTAGTGAAACCGCAAACCACTATATTGCTAGTGAAACCAGACGCGTAGTGGTGCCGGCCTTTCTTGCTTGTATTGACCGGCCGGGTGAAACCACACACACTATTTTGTTCCGGTCCATCCTTAGTGACACTTACATACTAGTGTGTAACAACAACCCCACTGCATTGACTGGCTGGCTAAAGCCCTTCCCCGGACAGACTAGACTAGCTGAACGACCGATTCAAGTGAAACGAAAGCCTTATCACTTAAAAGATTGGATTTTCGCTCGTCATTTTCTCCTCCTCTGGTTGTGTGGTGCAGGATCGCTCGACAGGAAAGCAAGTTGGGACAGGCGAGAGCTTCCCTCCTATAAATAACAAGGTTCAGAGCCTCTCTTTCGGGATCAGTCCCGTCCCTAGATGTAGTAGTCAATCAGCGGGACATTCAAAGAAGCTATGCACCTTCACTGAATGTTAATGAAAGCAAGCCCTTTCATCCTAATCTCATCTACTGAAAAGGGGGCCGGACGTAGCGCGTTCTTTTTTGGAACACATAGGCGATTACAGACGCATCATTAAACACTTTGCGAAGCGCGGAACCCCGGAATTGAATCATTGCAGAAGAAAGGTATAACGGTTGGGGACCGGAACAGGATTAAGCCCTTAATAAAATAAGCATGCAGATGAGTCTTTGCTGTCAGCCCCAATCCTTCGGTTTCCGGATTGGAATAAGGAGTTCATGTTCATACTGACGCATCACTCTATGCCATTGGATGTATGTTGGCGCAGGAAGGGCCGCTGGATCACCCCATCTACTTTGCAAGTAGACGACTTTCCGCTTGGGAATTATACAACCACCGAACCTTCTTTCCTTCTAGCGAGTGTGCTATCCCGTGTGCCTATCTACTTATTAGATAGTAGTTTCCTCGAAGCTGGGTCACTCCGAGGCCATTCAACAAGGCCATTCCACGAGGTAATCCCGTCTATCCCTCCATTGAGGTACATTACATTCACGAAACTCATCTAACAACATATAGCTCTCAAAAGATAAACTACAGGCATGTTAGCCCTTACGCTCCTCCCTCTGTCAAGAACTAACAGCAGACAGCAGCAATCCATATATAGGAAGATAGCTTAACCTCTGGAAAGTCGCCTTATCTTCCTTTGGGTTTGGGTCTCACCCCTCAATCTCATACTAGCTAGTGAAAAACAAGAAGCCTAGAGACCTTATTCAACTAATAGTCAACGAAGGAGACCAAGCGCTAAGCTACTCACCGAGCGGGAAGAGCTATTGGCTATCGTTCCGAACAGTCGATCTATCCATAATAGATACCAAAAGGCACCTACGAATGACAACTCAAACTAGCGCCCGAAGCATCTGATAGTGCCATGGCAGAGCCTCCTACTTGCTTGTCGGACCGGGCTTGGCTTGAGGAGGGTTTGACCCCCTTTATTGGCGGAGTGACGGGGGACTTTTATCCAAGAAACCACAGGGAAATAGTGAATCTTGACAGACTGAACCCCTTCATCCGTATCTGGCTATCCGGGGGAACTACAAGCACAGGAAGGAAGGGAAGATATTACTAATAATAAAATAATAAATACGATCTAATCAATAGCAAGACAGAAGAAGCTCGTACCTATAGCAAGGATAAAGTCGTAAAGTAATAGTGATGTTGATTCAAAGCAATCCATCATCGCTAGCTTACTGCAAATCATACATTCCCTTCTGTCTTTGCTTGATATAACCCTCAAAAGAAAAAGCAAAGGAAACTATTAGACGTTACTCCCTCTAGCTAGGAGGGTGGTCGTAAATCAAGACAAAACAAAACAAAATAGAAAATAGATTGGATGGTAGCTAGGCTATGGAACTAACAGCGGCAGCTGCAACCGATATATCCGCTGTTTTATCCGCTCTTTGCCTGTAGCTAGTAGGAAGCTAGGCACAAGACGCAGACGCTAAGATGCAGACTCTAGGTGCAGCTGCTTCTCTTCTTTGGTCTCGTCTTCTCTCTAGGTTTATAGCTATAGCAAGCTCTGACCTCGGGTTTCCGCTTCATTCAAGTCGGGACAAGTCACCAACAAGAGAGGCAGACGAGAAGACGATGCAGACGATCAGACGTTAAGATGAAGATGTTGCAGCACCGCTTGCCCTATCCTATGGTCTCGAGGCAAGGAGCCTGATTAGATAGGGGCTGCTTCCACAAAGGTTAAGCGATTCAAATCAAAAGAAGTAGCGACGGGAAGCGTTTCGGAGTCTGGAACATCAACAGGAATCGATGATCGACTTGATAGTCCCAAAACCAATCCGAATCAAAGAACCTTGCGTCACTCGACCAACGGGAGAGGGTCTTAGATCAACGTCCACATCCATGCCAGGATCAGCGGATGAACTTCCACTTTGACCCATGATTGGTAAGGATCGAGCTTTACTCAGCTTTACTGAACTGATAAGGCTCTTTCTTCCTTTGCTTATCTAGGCTTCCGGGAGAAGGAACTTGAACTAAGAAGTAAGTACTTTTTTTCGAAGTAAGTACTTTTTCAGTGGTTTGAATCTTTCTATGAGTAGAAGGTTTGAATGGTCCGATTGAGGTCAAGTCCCAAGGGCAGGATCCTAACTTTATCCATTAGCTTCCACATCTACATCCCAGCAACTTATTGGGAGTAGGAAAAGACTTTCTTTTACAATCCCACTCAAGCTAGCAGCGGGGAAGTGTGAAAAGTTTGACGCACGACCGGACGTGAATAGTCGACTGGAGAAGCTGCTCCAGTAGCAACCTAAACCTAAATCGCATCAACATCCACACTTCGTTAAGCCACTTCGGTAAGCTAGTCGCCATCTCTTTGCTTTTCAGTCTTTCCAATGGTGATGAAACTCCCATTGCTTCCTGTCCTAAGCAAGAGAGCGATTTCGGGCTTTTCGACCGACCAGTCATCTATAAGGCTATGGAAGCGGGTAAAGCAGTCTTTCTATCTTTCTATTTATACATTAGCAAGGGCCCATAAGGCCTCGCTGGAAGCCTTCCCGTATCGTATTGAGCTTTATTGAGTAGTTGCACGAAGGGGCACTGGTAGGTTCTCCGCCCTTTAATGGACGAGATTCCCTTTGCCTTTGTTTCCATTTTTTATGGTCTGCCCTTCTCTTGGCGATTGGTAGAGCTAGAGAAGCAAGATGAACTCTCAGTTAGCTACTAAGGAGGAAAAGAGAGCATACTTTCTACACTTATTACAGGAAGTAGTACCTACCCTAATGAGGATAGAGAAAGTCGCGTTCAAAGCCTTTTTTTCGCTTTCAAATAATATATCTTCTGCTGGTACGTCCGTTGAGTTCTTTTTAGAGAGGAAATCCCTTTAATATCGATCCCCGGCCGGCCTCTTATCCGGTTAGGGCTTCTGTCCAATCAAATATCCCGGTCGAGCTGTATTGGGCAAACGCTCATCGGTCTGCTCTGTCTTCTGAATCCGTCCGTTGGTTGTTTGGCTAGGGAAGTTTCTTCGATCTATTGGCCATTTATCCTTAGTGAGAAGGCGTCTGAAATGTCTCCCATGCCCGCTTCTCTTGCTTGCTTTGGTGCCTGGTCCAAGGAAAGGAGTCCAAGTCTGCCTTCGAATAAGCAATCACAAAGGCTGGTCGGTCATAGGCTCAGCCCTTGTTTTAGATCTTCCATCTCTAGCATTGGCTAGCGAAGCAGTAGTGGCAGAGGTCGAGCTGGTAAGCTAGCTCATAGGGCTGGCTGTCGCGCTAAGGCTGCTTGTTCTTTCGCGCTAGGAGCAGTATGCAAGCTAGGAGCCCTTCCTAGGTTGTGAGGCTCTAGTGCCTGCTGTCGATAGGTAGCTCATCCCTTGCTTGGTAGTTCAAGGCGTAGGCGCTGTTGTCTTTCGTGAGTGTGGGTGTGAGGCAGGACTCTCTGCTGCAAGTTCCTGTCTGGCGGATGCATAATTTGTCTTCGGTCGATAGGTGGGCTCTGTTCCTGTTGCAAGTGCAGGAGCGGTGTCGGCCCAAGCAGTAAGTAGGTGGAGCTCTTAGTGCTTGGTCCCTTCCTTGGTTGGCTACCTCAGTAGGTGCTTCTTTGGCATGAGCTGTAGCGTAGGCACAAGAAGTAGGAGGATCCGGAGGCGTAGGAGCAAGGTGCAGGAAAGCCAGGTGCTAGCTAGGTCGGGGGATAGGAATCGAGGTCATTAGCCGCTATTGGTCCCTCCTCGGAGGTTGGAATAGCATTTGAGTCAGCAGGTTCCCTACCCTCATTGGATTCGATATCAAGAGACAAAGATGGCTTTGGATCACCTGGTTCAGATGCTGCTACAAATAAAGGTTCCAGTATGAGGGTTGAGCTGCCAAGCGCAATAACAGGAATGAGAGTTCGAGGCTGCTTCGTTTAGCTGGGAGAGGAAGAAATAATCTTTGTTGTCCTTCCGGGGGATCCACAGGAGAGGAATAAGGACTTGGTTCATTGGCTTGGCCAGTTGGAGGTTCAAGGGCTTCGGTTCTCCTTTTTAGCTTTCTTAGTTTAGATGGCAGAGGAGTACCAGTTTGATGGCTATGAGCCTTCCCTCTCAAAAGGATAACTTGAAATCTCTGGTTTTGGTCCACTGATCCCAGTTCCAGGGTTGGAGGCAGAGTGCCTTGAACTTCCTTGGGTCACTCCCTTCCGGATTGAAATAAGATGGTTAGCTTACTTCCCTTCGAGAGATAGATGGAGTACTTGGGCTTACGGGCTCACTTGCTTCCTTTGCTCTGGGTCCAGGGATAGGAGAAGACAAGGGGCCTTTCAGCAGGTTTAGATTCGATTGATGGTTGGGCTCATGAGCCCTCATTGGATAGGGGGCGAGCAGAGGAACTTGAAACAGATGGTTTGATCGGTTGAACAAATATAGCTATAGGTTGCCTCGGGAGGCTGGAAACAACTTCTTTCTATGGATTAGCTGGTGCTTCTGAGCTCTCATTCTTTATTGATGGATAGCTGGGCTTCGAAAGCTTTGTAGCTGCCGGTGAGCTGGCTAGCGCAGGAACATATAAAGGAGAGTCAGCTGGTGGTTCCTAGCGGAATAAAGACCTGTATACAAAGAAGATGTTGATTGCTATTCATCCTGGAGGATAAATATATGCTTTTGAGCTCTCATTCACTGGTATTCCACCCACTGGGGTCAGATAGCTGCTTCTGAGCCTTCTGAGCTTTGATGATCTGGCAAGTTGATAAATAGATAGATCTGCTTCCGAGTGAAGGGATTACCTTAAGGGGAAAGAATGGAGTAAGCTGGTTAGCCAGCAGCGGATGAAAGAGGTGGAGAAGGAGTGGAATAAAGGGTTCAGCTGGAAAGATAAAAGAAGAGCTCGGAGCGAGTTCAATAGTTTCGAATAGCTTCGAATCACGCTTGAGAAGTAGTGGAGTGGCAAGCAACAGCAGAATGAGGGCGGTGAGTGGGGTCGGTTAAAGCAAGCAACAAGGCATGATGAGATCTGAACCCCTACCTTGACGTACGAGAATTGGGCTTTTGCATTTTGTCTTCGGTTGAGGCCTATCCATCCTATGCCGCGTATGTTTTATCAATCAGAACTTCAAACTCAACCTCAGATCGAGGCCTTCTTCGCTTCGGAAATTTTATTCATTCCCTGGATTTGGCTATTCATTCTAAACCCAACCCAGCTACAATCGTAAAACACGGCATAGCAACAGCGGCTAGCTACTCCTTCAGTTAGGAGCAGAGCTCGACATTACCTCCCACCCAGAGCGTGGGGACCAAGCAAGCGATAAGACTGATAGCTCATTCAGAAGCAAGCCCTAATTCATTTCATTCTTTTCTTAATTCAATCAATCAGTCTCACCTTTGTTGATATCGTCTTTCTTAGGGATACCCGAAGCAAGGACTCTACTAAGCACTTTATGCAAGTAGATACAGAAAGTCTTCTTCAATAGTAATCCTGATTCTTAAATCGTAATCATATATATATATATATATATATTCTATTCTAATAACAGCCCTATCTGAGCGAGGGATACCAGTAGTCGCTCTGGAGGAATGCTAGTGGTTATTCAAGAGTCAGTATTCTTTTATAGCTAAGCAAGAGCGAGCGAGACTACTTGATGAAGGGATACCTGAAGGCAACAAGGAAGCCAGGAGATAAAAGCAAACCAGACCAATAAGCTTAGGTATTAACTAGCCCAACAAGCAAGGGACTCAACTAAGCTCATGATAGCGAGTAGTTAAATTCCTGTATTCAAGAAAGCAAAGGAGTAGGTTCCGGAGCTCTAAGCAAATTAAAGCAAGAAATCAGTATAACCTTCAATTGCGTATCAAGGAGAACCTGAAATAGCTAATAATAATAAAGCTTAGAAAAGCAATCCAGAATTATAAAAGATATATCGTTTAGGGGGACTCGTAAGCTTCCTAAGCAAGCAAGAAGTATAGCAAGCTTCTAACTTCATTCTTCATTCAAGCTGATTCATTCAATAAAGAAAGCAAAGCTAGTGGTGATTCTCTGGTATTCTCTTCTTTAATAAAGAAAGAACCAATCAAGCGAGTGGTTATTCTCAGGTAGTAGGCAAGCAAGGGATAAGACAGGAAAGGAAAGAGAAGCGAAGCAAGAAAGCATAAAAGAACCAAAGGCAGCTAATTAATGAGAGTTTTAAGTAAGGCAAGCATGCCAGGACTGACTCTACTAAGCTAATTCATAAGCTCATTTATGCTATCAATAAGTAGAACAAGAAAGATAGGAAGAAAAGCATGCTATGCTATAAGATGAGTTGAGGTATTCACTCCCTTCCCAGCAAGCAATAGAGTGATTGATTCTCTTGTATGCAAGTTTATAAACAAAATACCTGCTGAAAGGGAGCCTACTAAGCTCATGAATAAGCTATAACTAGGGCTAGTGGAGTTGATAAAGTAATCAAGAATCTCAATGCGCTTAGGAAGACCTATAAGGGAGAGCGAAGCTTTTTTGAGAATTAGGCTAGCTCGTGGAACGAGCCGCCATTGGCTAGTTGTTATGATCCGGTTGTATTCAATCCTGAAAGTGTGATTAAAGAGGAATCCTGTGGTCTTGCTTCCATGAGTCGGATACCTGTAGCCGAGACCTGTACCTGACCTATGAACTGAACCGAGACCTCTTCCCTAGTTCTTTTATCTTAGCGTCTTTCCTTTCTTGGGCTTGAGCAAAGTCTTACAGTATATAAACACAAAGCCTTAAGAAAGGGAGTTTCAGTATTCTAGTATTTAGTAATCAAGTATAGAAAGAAAGCCCTCTCTGAGCGAGCAAGCATGCGATGGAGCGGATGCAACTCAACAAGCAAGAAAACAGTATCACCAGAAATTGCGTAGCGTATAAGACAGAGAATAACACTAGCTTTTGTTCGATACTCATTCAAGGTAAGCTCTTTCTAGCAAGCTTCTTAATGCAAGCAAGCCACCTACTAAGCTCATGAATAATATCTTTAATTAGAGTGGTTCTTCTTATCCAGTACCATAAGCTCTAAGCAAGAAAGAGCTAGGAGTTAGCCAGGCAGCTGAGCAAGATAAGCATGAGCAAGATAAGCGGATCTTGCTTCCACATGAAGAAGGTTCGTTCTGATCAATCAAATAGCCGCCTCTCTAAGTCCTGGTTGAGCTGTCATAGGTCCAGAATCGTATGATAGGGAAAGTGCTCTCTTAGGCATGCAATAGGGCTTCACATCTTCAATCCCAGCAGACAATTCTAAGCATCCCAGGAACCCAAGGGAAGACAGAAAAGCATAGAGAGAAAGGAAGCGGTACAAGCGGAAGACTATGTCTCGTGCGTGAGTCAGCTTATCCTGATCAAAGAGGTGCGCAGTACTGATCTAGAAGACAAGGAGGAGATCTTTTCTCGTTGTTCCTAGAGACTCTGTTTGTGTGAAGTACATCACCTGGTACAAGATCGAAAGATATGGAGCAATGTAATGCCCAGTGAAACTACTGGCATCGGGCAGTTGGCCCTATCAATATCTATTCTTTCAAGTCGTTTTATTCAACTCAAAATCAAGGACTGTTAGGTCATCGCAAGCTATGCCTATCGCTTCCCCTCACGCACCTACGAGGCTATGCCACCACAAAAGCAATCGATCTGGGTCAAGGGATTGAAACTCTCGAGATTTCTACTATTTTCTTGTTCTGCCGTTCGCCGATGATCCGATGTGCTTTTCAAAACCCATCTTTTATGCCCATGGGAGATGGAAGCTGCTCTTACGTTAGGATGTGGCAAGAGCGGTCCTCCTTTTTCAATTGGAAAGCAATCATTACTATGCTATCGCGGGAAGGGCCATCAGTTCAGCAGATAAGAAATAGTGTTATCGAAGCTGTCGGTCTAAGCGTAGGATCCTCCCCTCTCTTTACTTCCCCGAGTCCCTCATTGAGCTGTTGCTCCCCGGGAACACGAAGATTATACATCAACCCCTTACTATAACCAGTCTCATCTCTCTTCTCTAGGAGTCAAGATTATTTACCCCGATCGTGTGTAACAAGAGATAGACTCAGTCTCTTACACACCGGAGTTTGAAGCTCCTGACGGAATGGATTTTCCGCTTGAGCTTCTTCCTCACGTTGAAGCAGGGAAATCCTAGCCCTTGAAAGCAAGCAGCCCGCTTCGGACTCGCTCACAGGAGAAGCACGGACCTTTATATCCTTCGAGAAGACTAAGCTAAGTAAGGGTGAGCTCTTACTTAGAGAGAGTTGGGTTGAGTCAATAGCTCTAAGATCACATCGGATTGGTCCTAACTGCTAGGCAAGATCTTTGTGATTCAAAGCAAAGTGCTTTCTCCTTCACTTCAATGGGTAAAGATAGACCGGTTGACACCACTTTTCAAAGATTGATTGTTATCAGACTGAAAGTGCCTTGCCTTTTCCCTTTGATTACAGTTGGTCTCTCAACTC